TACCCTCTTTAACTTCTATTCTGACGGACTGAATATCTTTTATAAGGAATCGGAGGAAGATGCGGCGATTTTTTCCAGGAAATCCCCAACGAAAAATACATACTATTCCTTCTTTTATATCAAATCGATCATAACCACTACCTACATTCCACGAAATTGTGGACCACAAATAGGAGCTAATAAAGAGACCCGCAATCCCATAAAAAGACATCACGAGCCCTTGTGGAAAAAAAATGATTTGCTGAGACGGAAATAAAGATATCAAATTTCTACCAAGATAACTGGAAATTCCAACCAATAAGAATCCTAATGAACCTAAAAAAAGGATAAAGGCCCAGCAGAAATTACCTGTTTTTCGAGACCCCGTTATAAGTTCTATCCATATACGTTCTGATCGCCAACTCATACTTGATCCGGTTGTATTTTATTGGAATTGAGAGAATAACCCAAATGAATTTGACTTTACTCTTTTTGTTTCCGAAATAACTCTCATCAACTAGCACTATTTTGATGTAAACCTTTAGGAGTAATTCATCAAATTGGTTAGATATAAAAAAATAACATCCCCTTCATATGATTCTACTCGAGATATTAACACACATATAGATAGATTGACTTTCCATTTCAGATATCCGCCGATCCCGATCTATTTGAAAATAGCTAGAATTCATTTACCCATATATCGTGTTTCTGCATGCATAAGAGCTATTTCATTTATGTTCGGCGAAAGCCGCATGTTATACCATATTCCACTCAATAAATATCAATGTTATGATACAAGTCTAAGTTTTGAAAAAAAAAATGGATGCAATTTAGTCCCATCGGGTCTAAACAATCTTGTTGTTTTGAACATGAAGAGATAAAGAAGCCATTGCAATTGCCGGAAATACTATGCCTACTACAGGTACCAAAATAGAGGAAAAGTCAAAAGTTGCCATAGAATGGGTACCTCGATTTACTATTAAAGATATCTTATAATAATTATAATTCTAATTAGTATATATCTAAGTGAGTATATATAATAAGCGCAAGGAATGTAGAACTAACTAAATGGACTTATTCATCTTTCTACTTTCTACATAAAATATATGTATGATAATCGATTTTATTAGTCTTCTTCTTTTCTTCTTGTCTTTAAATTTAATAAAAAAAGAGTTTCTTACAAATTACCGAAAGATTCGTTAGAATCCGACCTAACGGGGATTCTTAGTAAAAAATGGGGATTCTCGGGAGATATAGAAAGATACAAAAATCTATATTTTCTATATTTGAATTATATACAGACGTAAGAAAGGAAAATGAAATTCTTTTTTTTATCTTGTTGCTAGAGGCTTCCTGATTACTAGTCAGTAATATAGGTAAAAAAAAGAATTATCCACAATTTTTGATTTTTTCTACAATTAGATCTTATGTCATCAAAGAAAACTCTATTCTTCTGATTTTGACTTTGATTTCGATAAACTAACTACTTGTTTGCTACAAATAAAATAATTGAACTTAATGTGCTCTACTTGCTTGAATTTTGATTTAAAGGAAAGAAAGCGTGGAGCTGAAATAATTCACTCAGAACGCCCTTTAAAGGATTACGCGGTACGATTAAATCGAATAAGCCCTTCTGGAATAAATATTCGGCCGCTTGTGAACCTTCGGGTACTGTTTTATGCAATGTTTGTTCAATTACTCTTTTACCCGCAAATGCAATGTAGGCATTGGGTTCGGCAATAATGATATCCCCCAACATACCAAAACTGGCTGTCACCCCACCAGTAGTAGGCGATGTAAGGATTGATACATAAAATAACTTTTTATTTGATTGATAATCATATAAAGCAGAAGAAATTTTAGCCATTTGCATCAAGCTCAAACTTCCTTCTTGCATGCGTGCCCCTCCCGAAGCACATACTATAATAAGAGGTAGAAATTTATTGGTAGCATACTCGACCAAACGGGTAATTTTCTCCCCAACTACGGATCCCATACTACCCCCCATAAACTGAAAATCCATAACCCCAATTGCTATGGGAATACCGTTTAGTTGGCCGATGCCTGTTTGAACAGCCTCAGTTAACCCTGTTTTTATTTGATAAGAATCGATACGATCTTTATAAGGCTCCTCATCCGAATGAAATTCAATGGGATCCAGAGAGACCATGTCTTCATCCAGAGGATCCCAAGTGCCCGGATCAATCGAAAGTTCGATTCTATCTGAACTACTCATTTTCAAATGATATCCACATTGTTCACAAATATTCATTTTTGACTTCAAAAATTTCTTATAATTTAATCCATAACAATTTTCGCATTGAACCCACAAATGCTTGTATTTTTGAGTTACATCGAGATCATTAGAACTTTCTCTTATAGTTAAATCACTACCATTCATGCTGGTTTTTATACCGGAACTATCGCTTTTACTACTATTTCTACTTTCACCACAAATGGAACTATAAATGTAACTGTCACTATCACTGTAATTGTCACTATCACTTAAAATGTAAGT